TCCTAAAGGTCCGGCGTATTCAGGTCCAATACGTTGTTGTATCCCTGCAGATATTTCTCTTTCTAACCAAACAATTACTAGTACACCTATTGTGATTCCTAATACAGTAGTCAAAATATAGACAAGCATCCATATGATCCCATAGACCTCTTGTAAGGATTCCAATCTGGAAAAAGAATTGATAGCTTGTACTTCTGTTGTATCAATTATCATTTCAACGATCAACTTCTCCCATAATGATATCTATGCTACCTAGTATCGTCATAATATCAGCCAATTTCATTTTTTTAACTAACTGAGGAAGAATTTGCAAATTGATAAAACCGGGTGGGCGAATTTTCCATCTCCAGGGAAAAACACTCTGATCTCCTATCAGAAAAATTCCCAATTCTCCTTTTGGGGTTTCGACTCTTACATAAAGTTCTTGCTGTGATAATTCAAAAGTCGGAGAAGGTTTCTTACTAATGAATCGATAATCAAAATCATTCCATTCGGGATCCCTTACTCTATCAAAGCGTCGGATTTCTAAATTCTCATAGGGCCCCCCTGGAATTCCTTCTAGAGCCTGTTGAATAATTTTTATAGATTCTGTCATTTCGCTGATTCGTACTAAATAACGAGCTAACGAATCCCCTTCTTTTTGCCATTGTACTTCCCAATCAAATTCGTCGTAACACTCATAATGATCAACTTTACGAAGATCCCATTGTATTCCGGAAGCTCGTAGCATTGGTCCTGATAAACCCCAATTTATTGCTTCTTCTCCGCCAATAATGCCTACTCCTTCAACTCGTTCTAAAAAAATAGGATTCTGTGTAATAAGCTTTTGATATTCAGCAACCCCTGTTAAAAAATAATCGCAAAAATCTAAACATTTATCTATCCATCCATGAGGTAGATCAGCAGCTACTCCTCCGAGACGAAAATAATTATGCATCATTCGCATACCGGTGGCAGCTTCGAATAGGTCATATATCAATTCTCGTTCTCGAAAAATATAGAAGAAGGGGGTCTGTGCCCCAATATCTGCCATAAAAGGGCCAAGCCATAACAAATGCGAAGCTATACGACTCAACTCCAACATAATGACTCTGATGTAGCTCGCCCTTTTAGGTACTTGAATATTGCCTAACTGCTCTGGTGCATTTACAGTTATTGCTTCTGTGAACATAGTAGCTAAATAATCCCAACGTGTTACATAAGGCAAATATTGTATAATTGTTCGGTTTTCTGCAATTTTTTCCATTCCTCTGTGTAAATAACCCAATATTGGTTCGCAGTCAATAACATCTTCACCATCTAGAGTAACGATGAGTCGAAGAACACCATGCATTGATGGGTGGTGAGGACCCATATTGACTATCATGAGGTCTTTTCTTGTAGCTGGTGCAGTCATAGGTTTTTCCCCATTCATTCTTCCATGAATTGCTGAAAGTGAAAAAAAAAAAAGAAGTTCATCAAAATTTAAACGATCAAAAAGATTCTTCAAATTAACGAGTTTTTATCTCTCGAATATCCAACTGACCAATTATTTCTTTATAACGTACTCTATTTTTTTTTGACAAATAAGCCAATAGCCGTTGACGTTTTCCCAGAATTTTCCGTAGACCTCTTTGAGATAAATAGTCTTTTTTGTGCAATTCCAAATGTGAAGTAAGTCTCCGTATCTTATTGGTAAAACTGACTACTTGAAATTCAACAGACCCCCTGTTTTCTTTCTTTTCTTCTTGTGAAGTAACGGAAATGAATGAATTTTTGACCATAAAAGAATTTCCTCCTCCTTTTTTTACTTTACAGATATGTAATTTTATCGATCAGAAATAATAATGCCAGTAATTTGAATGTGATATACATAATGATCTTAATTTCTTTATCGACTCCTAATTTTATCAATTAAAATGAATTAATCAAATTGGATTCGAATAGGGATACAAAAGGATGGTACGTTTTTGCATTCACAAAAGCGAATAATTTATATTTAAACCGAAAATGAAGAAGATTTTGTTGATTCAATTCACTTTTTATCTAATTGATACTTTATTGATGTATATTAGAATGGGATGTAAGACAAGGTATGTGTACATCTGTTTACTTTCATATACCATATACGGTATAGGATATATAGGAAAAATACGGTATTACCATTAACCAATTTTCAATCGTGGATACATACGTAGTCTTAACATATTGATACGACTGCCATTATTCGTATCAAACCAATAGCGATTCATACAAGCTAAATCTTCTAATCGATAATTCGGCCAAAGAAAGAACTTTAATTGAATTAATTCCTTTTTATCACTATCAAGATGTTTACTTTCATCCAAAAATGGACTCCAGTTTTTTACGTTGTTCTCGTTACAAAATACCGGATTTCTATTCACACCATTTTTATTCGTTGAACTGAAACAAATTAAAATTCTCAATTCTCTACGACGTCTAGATGATAAAATATTTTCAGGAACAAGTAAATTCGAATGATTTTTATCTCTATTTCCAGTCATTCTTTGATGTTTTGAAATAGATTCATCAAAATTCTTCTTATCAACATATCCTCGTTCTCGATATCTTTGATTAATTTGGCGTTTACTCTTATGAACCAATGAAATACCTATGGTTTGATACATAATAAATTGTCCATCATTTTTTACAGACAGACGAACCGATTCGATAATCAATATCCCTTTTTTCATCAATTCTGTAAGAGGTAAATTCTTCTGAATCAGCATTATATTCAGACTCATTTCTCTTCTTTGAATAGCGGATATAGTAATTTTTCTTGGGTTTCTCAGTCTAAGCAGGAGACAATATACCTTAATATTATTGATCATTCTTTGATTCAAAGCATCGTCCCATCTCAATTGAAAAAGCAAATATCGTTTCAGGAAGAAATTTAGTTCTGCTTCCGTGTTGCTCTTGTATTGTTTTTTCGTTTTACGTTTTTTCATGTCTGATCGCGCATAATCTTCTTCAATATCTTTTTGTTGGTTTGAGAGAAGGGATCCAAGATTTCTTTGGTTTTGTGCATCTGAACCACGATCTCGTCGATCTGCGGGTTCTTTTTCTTCTTGATTTCGATTCTTTAATTCAAAAGATTTTTTTTCTTCATTCGATGGTATAAAAAAATTCCCTTTTGGCTTTCCATTGACGTTTTTATTTTCACTAACATTTTCATTTATATTCAAATTTAAAAGAAGTAATTTTCTTGGTATAATCCATGGTTTCATTTTATATGCATTATAAAGTAGCACAAATTCGGGGAAGAACCAAAGTTCCAGATTGGATATAGGACAATTTAGTATTTCTTCATTCATTCCCATCCAATCAAAAAAGATTTTTTTATGATTGGGTGGATTGATTTCTAGATCTTGATGAATTGTAAGATAAAAAAGACCTTTCTTATCAATTTTATCAATTATTGGGTAATTATTAGTTCCAATCTTAGTTTTTTTATTACTGTTGGAATCGATCTTGATCCAGGCCTCAATATTTACTTTTTTTCTAAGACAAAACTTGAGAATTTTCCAATCAAAATATTTTCTATCTGGATTTTTTTCCATATACATAATATCACCTCTTCCTAGATAATTATTGATAGGAATACCCCCCCATTTATCAACTAATTTGCCTTTAGGTGTGTTGTAATTATAAGAAATCTTTTGATTCGTAGTTACTTGTAATGGTGATCCATAAACAGAAATATATGAGTTCCTCTTAGTTTCATAATTAATAGATTGATATGATAAAAGATCATATTTAAAGTATTTTTGAAAATTATCTTTTTGATTCGATAATGAATATACTTCAGAATTTTTTTGTTTTTTGTAATAAAGTAATTGGTTTTTTTCATATGAATTCCATTTCTTTAAATCTTTCTTTTGAGCTGTACGACATTGATTGACTCTATTTCGCCATTTTTGTGGGATTAATCTAGACCATCTAATCTGAGATAAATCGTATTGATAATGACCTCTTAACCAGTTTTTCCATTGATTCGCTCCATAACTCCGAAATTTCTTATATCTTAATTCAGAATGAATTATTCCTTGTGTTCCAAAAGAATCCTTTATCTCAGTCTTAAGAAAAAAAGATGTTCCGTGATATTGAAGAACAGATCTTAATTTATCCAAGTGGGTTTGGGATAAATTGTAAAATACATATGCTTGTGACAAGGCAGATAAGTCACAAAAAATCGGTGAATTCCTTTTACTATTACTAATATTATAAAGTGACTTTTTTATAGTCGAAATAAAGTGAATTGTATTTTGATTTGTTTTATTAATTCTTTCTTGATTTGTTTCATTAGTGTAAATGTATTTATCAATCATTTTTTTTGTTGATTCAAGAAAAAGTTGTATATTGATTTGGGGAATATTAATGATACACCGAAAGACATCTATGTAGATTCTTTCAATGAAAATTTTTATAAAATAATGTAATTTACTGATTAATCGAGCATTTCTTCTTTTTAATATTTGCCAAATATTTTTTAGTGATTCTAGTCTTTTGGCATTATAAGTTGTTTTGTTAGAATTAATATTTATTCCTGGAGTTACTTTTTTTTTGTCGTTTGTAATTTTTTCTATTTGATTTCTAATTGTGCGTGTTCTATCAGTCAGATCCTTCAGTTTTTTTTCTGTCAGGGAATAATTTGTCCAATCTGTAGATCGAATTTGATTAAACGATTCATGAATTATCTGATTGTTGATTATCGAATCTTTTTCTTTTTTAGTTTCACTTAATTCATATACTTCTCTCAATCTAAATAACAGAATTTGATTTACTTTTGAAAGTACTTTTCTTATTCTTTTTATAAATAGAACACTTTTGATGACCCAATTTTTTGTTTCTTTTGAGACTGTTAGAAAAAAGTTTGTTCTTCCCTTTAAAACTCTTAAAACTAGAAAATATTTCTTTTTCAATTTTGTAATTTTTTTTTTGAGTTCTTTAAAAATGGGCTCAAAAAAAGAAGGTCTTTTTCGGGGAGAACCAAAAGGAAG